TTATCGTTTAATAGCTATTTTGCTTCAATCTACCCTATGCAAAACAAAAATTGAAGATTTAGTTACGATTGGAAATAGACTTTTCTATCTTTATCCATGGATCCCTTACTTATACTTATTCAATTGGAAAGATTGATCCAATTCCAAATTCACAAAAATTATGTTTCGTAATTTCTAATTGACCCTTGGATACAAATCACGAGAATGGATATTCTTCCTCGAATCTTTCATTTAGAGGTAAAGGATTCAAATGAAATCCTTTTAAGAAATAAAGTTTTTGATCAGAATATGAATGAAACTGAAGAACCCCTTAACTATTAAGAGGATTAATAGAACGAATCGCACTTTTACCACTAAACTATACCCGCTACAATACGATTATTGTATAGAAATGGGACTTTTGTCGAACAGGGGAATCGGACGTAATCAATATAGGACAGAAATAAAAAAAAATCATGAAATGCAAATTAGAGCTTAGAGTATTGACGTGTTTGTTAGGAGTCCTAATGAAATTAGGAAAAGAGGACTTATTTTGTTTAAAAATAAAAAACGAAATTGAATAACTAAATAAAATAACAAATTTGGTTCTTGAAGGAGTTTTGACAGATACGGCTCGACAAAACAATTTAAGCCATAACAGAAAATGCATTGTGCAAAAAAAAATACATCGTTCTGTTTTTCCCTTTTTTCGAGTATCCGGTAAAAGTAAATTAAATAAAAAAAAAAGAAGAAGAAACAAAAGAATAATAAAGAATAAGAAATGACACTTTGATTCCATCTAAATCATTTTTTCTATGATTTGGCGGTATGGTTCATTGGAACAAAAAAAGGCCCGGCTGGGTACTGACCAGACCAGGCCGTGAAAATAAAAAAAAACGGCCTTTTGTAATTTTGTAAAGAGATATTCTTTATTTTTTCTATTTTGATTCGAGATATCTCTTTCGAGGCCATTCTTTATTTTAATTTTGAATTTTATAGAAATAAAAAATGGAATTGCTGATAAAAGTTGTATCCATCTGTATAATACAATACAAAATACAATAAAAAAATATATAAGCTATATAATAAAGTTAAAGTAAAGAAGGGCCTTTTTTTCAAGCATTATCTTTTGTGTAATGTAACATAGTAATTATTATTTTTTTTTTTCAATTAGGAGAGATGGCTGAGTGGATTAAAGCGTCGGATTGCTAATCCGTTGTACGAGCTATTCGTACCGAGGGTTCGAATCCCTCTCTTTCCGTTTCCGTCGCTGACTGGGTATCTTTCAAATTCGAATTTAGCGAACCCTTTTGCTTTTTTTTATTTGACTAGTTAAAGATGTAGAATAGATAAAATCAAATCCTAAAAACATTTCTAAGAATAAAGTAAAGAAAAATTTCTTATTTTTTAGTCTTCACGTCCAGGATTACGCCCTGGATCATTAGATAGGAACCCGAAGATGAAGAGAGAAACAAAGAATATAACTACGGTGTAAACAAAGAGTTTGAGAGTAAGCATTACACAATCTCCAATTTTTTTTTGGGGGGGGGGAAGAGAATAGATTCTCTATTTTTATACTACATATCCTATTTTGACACCAAGAAATGAAACGGTTTTTCAAATTGATAGAAATACAAAAGAGTTTTTATTTTTCGAAATTAACACAATTCGACTTCGATATTGTGGCGGACTCTAATAGGGTCTTTCAGTGAAAAAAAAAGGGTCAGAATCGTGAAATGGGGAAATCGAAATTTATCGTGTCTGCCCAAGAATTTTACTGTTTTACTTGAGGGTTCATTCAAATTGGAAGACTCATCTGGTCTTATCAATTGTTAGAATTTTTTTTTCGAGCTTGAATAAATCATGAATTTTTCTCGGACACTATTAAAGATCTTATCGAAAACTTACAGCAGCTTGCCAAACAAAGGCTAAGAGAAAAAAGAGAAGAGGTATTACTGGCATAACATCTACAATTGGATTCAAAAAAGCGTACGCCTCGGGTAATTTGCCGAATAAAAAACTACTCGAATAAAGGGCAGAATTAAGAAAGATATAGATCAAACTAAAGGTATTAAGCATAACAAACATTTTGTTCTTGGAGATAATTGTATTTTGATTGAGTTAAAAATATGTTATTGATATAAGCTAAAAATGACGAAAAGAAAGTAAGGTAGACAAAAAAAAATACTTCTTTGAACCGAACCAATCAAAACAAAAATCCTTCAATTCTCACAAGAGAATAGAAGAAATCATACTTTCATACAATATCTTAATTGAATTCTATGTAATGATCAATAAATGGAGTTTAATTCTGCATCTACTTGTGTCAAAATCTTAAAAAAAAGAATCTAATTTATTCCATAGAGATTTGGCCGGGAATTGACGAACAACCAATATTAGTGTTTATTAGTATCGAATAGAAAAGAAATTCAAATGGGGCGTGGCCAAGCGGTAAGGCAACGGGTTTTGGTCCCGCTATTCGGAGGTTCGAATCCTTCCGTCCCAGAGCGACCTCTTATATATATCCGAATATCAGACTCAAAATTACTTTTTTGAGCAACCTCTCTTTCAGAGTATAATTTTTTTAAGAGTCTAATTTTTGATAAAATGGACTTCTTGTTTCGAATTTTCAAAACTCTTCTCTGAATAAGATGTTTTTTCATAAATTGAATCGAGTTCAAATAATACGAAAATAAAACGGAATCCATTTGTGATCCAAGTAAGATGGCAACATAGATCACAAGGGTTTGAATTCAAAAAAAGTCGGATGGGCCCTCCCCCTCCCTTTCACTTTGATATGTAAGTGAGTGGCTAAAAAAATCCTTACATACCCTACCTCCGTGAATTTGCAAGGATACATTCTAAATCGAAATGCGAAAACCTCTATCTTTCTTATATTTTTTTTTAATAAGACAGCCCCAATTTTTTATTTCATTTCTTGAAATCTAAACAAGAGGGTATTCGTAGTACTGTTTGAATTCAATCGATGGAATTAAGTTTCTAAGACCGGTTTAGGGTAAAAGAACAATTATAGTAAAGAATGACGTAATCTGGACCCTTTTGGCTTTTTATCTATACAAAAGAGTCTAGCATCCCGTATCAAATAGGATCCTATTTTTATTTATGATTAATCATCTCCCAGAATGAATTGGGAGTGGGGTCCATACGAGTTAGTGAGCGATGTAAGATCTCATAATCAATCGAGTTTCATATGGATGAATTTTCTTTGAGCTGGAGGTATTTGATGTTTTGCTCTAATTAATAATTGGAAATGTATTTAATAATAATTAATAATTGAGACGGGGTCCATTCATATATCTTCATCCTCTTATTTACTTTTTACTTTATTTTCTTTTTATTTTTATTCGTGTTCTTTTTTGTTTTATTTAGAAATAAAAAGAAATATTGCATTCATGCAATAAAATTAAAATATTAAAATAGAGGGTGAAATTAAATTCTTACTGAGGCTTCTTCCTCATAAATTAACTAACTATTCCTTTCATATCGAAGGAAAAAGGACTGGGTATTGACCGAAGCAATGACTATTCATGATTCCATAATTGAATCAATTACATACCGGTTCAAAACTAGAAAAATGTTATGGTAAAACTTCGTTTGAAACGATGTGGTAGAAAGCAACGTGCGACTTGAAGGACACGATCCGCTGTGGATTTTTTTTTTCATCCGCCATTTTAGATTGTAGATTATCTAGAAATGAATGGGCTCTTGGCTCGACATACTTTGTTCTGTTCTACTAGAATTCTCGTTTTTTTTGGGGTGTAGTGTAAATAGGACATGATGGAGCTTGAGTAGAAAGTATTTGTTCATTTCGCAGGGGCAAGGATCTAGGGTTAATACCAATCAATAAGTTGTAACAAACTTCGTAAGTATATTTTCGATATATAAATTGAAAGAATCCGATTCGAGCAATTTTGAAATCAAAAACGAAAATTTGTTGGAATTGGTAAAACTCTTTCGATGAAAAGTGTATCATGCAGGAATCAATTGTTCGTATGATTCTTTGATAGAAAAAAATCGCAAAAAGGGGTGTGTTGCCGCCATTTTTGAAAACGAAAGATCACCGAAGTAATGTCTAAACCCAATGATTCAAGGCAAAGATAAAAAGGATCCTGGAACAAGGAAATACCGTTTTCAATTGTCTCAACAATTAGATCAGAATAGGAATTAAGAATCAAAAAATAGATTCGAAACGAGACAAACAAAAAAAGGGGTTAGAGACCACTCAAAAAAAGAAATCCCTAAAGATTTTCTTTTGGGCTATTTAAAAGTTATCCAACTTGAGTTATGAGAGTACGAATGCTTTTTTTTTCGAAAAAGAAGGACTTAAATCACACAATTTCGAATCGTTTTTTCTCGAGCCGTACGAGGAGAAAACTTCTTATACGTTTCTAGGGGGGGTATTGTTCATCTACATCTATCCCAATGAGCTGTTTATCGAATCGTTGCAATCGATGCTCGATCCCGAAGAGAGGGAAGAGATCTTCGGAAAGTGGGTTTTTATGATCCGATAAATAATCAAACCCATTTAAATCTTCCTGCTATTTTAGATTTCCTTGACAAGGGCGCTCAACCTACAGGAACGGTTCATGATATTTCAAAGAAGGCTGGGATTTTTAAGGAACTTCATCTTAATTAAACGAAATTGCATCGAGGATATAGAATAAAAAAAGAGGGTGTGGATGACTCCTATATAGTTTTGTATAACTTTTTCTTTACTACCCCCCCCCCCTTTTTTGTTCTATTCATACCTATTTTTTATTCCTATTTAATGTTGCTCCCATAAAGTATCATGTTCTGGAAGTATAAGGACAAAAAAAATAAGCAGAAGAACAAAAATCCATTTTATTGCTAGAATTTTATTGATATAAGATGCATATAAAAAAGATCAAATGAATACAACGAACTAATCGGGTCGAGAAATCGAAAATTTACATTACTCGCAATCGAAACCGGGCGTTTTATAGTTTGTCGTTGTAAATCTATTAACAAATCACAAAACAAGGGATTCAACTTGTTTATTTTACTTATATTGATTGATTGAATCCATGTCAACCCGAGATTTCTTTTTTTTTTTATTCTTTCAGCTATAGCTATGTATCCATTTGTATTTATGTATAGTAAATATGTAGTGCAAATCTAACGCAAGTTCTTTCTTTTTCTTTTCGATTTTTTTTTCAAAAGCATTTCTAAATTATTTCTTTTCTATATTATTTATTTATTTCATTTTATAATTTTTTTTTAGTTTAATTAAATTAATAAATGCATTCTTTTTGTTTTCGCCATTTTATTTTTTTAGATTCTTTTCTTAACATTAATATTCAACATTCACCGTCATATTGACAACAGCGTATCGAACAACTAGAATTCGATCGTGGATAAGGATAAACGGATCCATTTATCTCCGTAACAGAGGTTTGGTTTTTTTCTTTACTTCATTCAAAATGAAAGTAATGGGTTCGCTGGATTCACTGTTATACAAGAAGTCTTTTTTTTATGTTCCCAATCGATTCTCAATTTTGTTAGTCGATTTCTTGCTAATTTAATATTTTGATTCCGTTGTGCAATTGCATTTTTTTTCTTTTATTTCTTTTTTATTCCGATTGTATCCACCCATTCGAATTATTCGGGTTGCTAACTCAACGGTAGAGTACTCGGCTTTTAAGTGCGGCTAGCATCTTTTACACATTTATATGAAACAAAGGATTCGTCCATACTATTGGGAGAGTTTGTAAGACCACGACTGATCCTGAAAGGAATGAATGGAAAAACCAGCATGTCGTATCAATGGAAAATTTTGAGAATATTTTATTCTGATTCAATGGCTTCAAAATAGGGTTTGAATTGTTGGCGCAGAACAAAAAATTGAATTCAAAGTTGGGTCGAGTGAATAAATGGATAGAGCCTTATGGTTCCAATTCTCGGGAAATAAAAAGGAACGAGCTTCTCTTCTGAATTGAATTTGAATAATTCCCCGATCTAATTAAACGTTAAAAAGATATTAGTTCCTAATGCGGGGAAGGGGTTTTCCGTGAGTCGATTAGCGATTTTTTTAATGAGTCCTACCTATGAGTTTGTCCCTATTATGGGTTGGAGATGAATGTGTAGAAGAAGCAGTATATTGATAAAGATATTTTGTTTTCCAAAATCAAAAGAGCGGTTGGATTGCAAAAATAAAGGATTTCTAACCACCTATTTATACTATAACAAACATAAACCAATTCAAAAATGAGAAAATCGAGAATCCGGTAATGAGTTTACCCGTTTCCAAGGTATCCATTTTTTTTTTACTACAATACTTTGTTTTGACTGTATCGCACTATGTATCATTTGATAACCCAATGGATCATTTGATAATCCAATAAATACCTTACCTTTTGTTGCAATCTAATTTCAAATGAAAGAATATCAAATCCATTTAGAACTAGATAGATCTCAGCAACACAACTTCCTATACCCACTTCTTTTTCGAGAGTATATTTATGCACTTGCTCATGATCACGGTTTAAATAGATCGACGATTCCGTTGGAAAATGGGGGTTATGACAATAAATCTAGTTCACTCAGTGTGAAACGTTTAATTAGTCGGACGTATCAACGGATTCATTTGAGTATTTATGCTAAGGATTCTAATGCAAATCAATTTATTGGACACAACAATAAATTCTATTCGCAAATGATATCGGAGGGATTTTCAGTCATTGTGGAAATTCCATTTTCCCTACGATTAGTAGCTTTCTTAGAAGGGAAAGAAAAAGAAATGGCGAAATCTCATAATTTCCAATCAATTCATTCAATATTTCCTTTTTTCGAGAACAATTTCTCACATTTACACTATGTCTTGGATGTACTAATACCCTACCCCATTCGCCCGGAAATCTTGGTTCGAACCTTTCGCTATTGGGTAAAAGATGCCTCTTCTTTACATTTATTGCGATTCTTTCTTCATGAGTATTTTAATTGGAATAGTCTTATTACTCCAAAGAAATCAACTTCCATTTTTTCAACAAGTAATCCAAGATTTTTCTTGTTCCTATATAATTCTCATGTATATGAATATGAATCAATCTTCTTTTTTCTCCGTAACCAATCTTCTCATTTACGATCAACATCTTCAGGACTCCTTTTTGAGCGAATTTCTTTTTATGGAAAAGTAGAAGATCTTGTCCAAGTCTTTGTTAATGATTTTCAGGACAACTTATGGTTGTTCAAGCATCCTATCATGCATTATGTTAGATATCAAGGAAAATCCATTCTGGCTTCAAAAGATATGCCTCTTCTGATGAATAAATGGAAATATTACCTTGTCAATTTATGGCAATGGCATTTTCACGTGTGGTCTCAACCCGGAAGGATTCATATAAACCACTTATACAAAGATTATATCGACTTTCTGGGCTATATTTCTAGGGGGCGACTAAATACTTTGGTGGTGCGGAGTCAAATGCTAGAAAATGCATTTCTAATCGATAATGCTATGAAGCAGTTCGAGACAACCGTTCC